ATTATATCCAATTTTGAGGCACCAATAATTTTAGTTCATCATGGGTAGAGACACTATTGCTGAGATAATAACCTCTATACGAAATGCTAATATGGATAGAAAAAGAGTTGTTCGCATAGCATCTACTAATATTACCGAAAATATTGTTAAAATACTTTTCCGAGAAGGTTTTATCGAAAACGTCAGAAAATATCGAGAAAAAAACAAATATTTTTTGGTTGTAACCCTGCGACATAGAAGGAATAGGAAAAGACCTTATAGAAATTTTTTAAATTTAAAACGAATCAGTCGACCCGGTCGACGAATCTATTCTAAGTCTGAACGAATTCCTAGAATTTTAAGTGGGATGGGGATTGGAATTCTTTCTACTCCTCGAGGTATAATGACAGACCGGGAGGCTCGACTAGAAGGAATTGGCGGAGAAATTTTGTGTTATATATGGTAATCCTTTTAATATCCAAATGGGATCCGCAACCTCTTCCTATTTCTAAAAAAAAAAGAAAGAGGGTGAGTTGTCTAATATCCTTTCTCCTCTATTAGTTGATACTTCAAGGAGGCTTTACCTGGAATGACAGAACAAAAATGGATTCACGAAGGTTTAATTACTGAATCGCTTCCCAATGGCATGTTCCGCGTTCGGTTAGATAATGAGGATCTGATTCTAGGTTATGTTTCAGGAAAGATCCGACGTAGTTTTATACGGATACTGCCAGGAGATAAAGTTAAAATTGAAGTAAGTCGTTATGATTCAACCAGAGGACGTATAATTTATCGACTCCAACACAAGGATTCGAAAGTCCAAAACAAGGATTCGAAAGATTAGCTGGTTTTTATTCAATACGATTCGAGATGCAAAATTTCAAGAAAGTTATTTTCTACCAAGAAGTAGATTCAGAATTAAGATAAGGAATGACAAATATGAAAATAAGAGCTTCCGTTCGTAAAATTTGTGAAAAATGTCGACTAATCCGTAGGCGGGGGCGCATTGTAGTAATTTGTTCCAACCCGAAACATAAACAAAGACAAGGATAATCGGGCGCGCTAAAGGGCTCAATGTACAAATAAGGAATCTGTTTTGACATGAAATGGATATATCCATATATTTCTGACTGATATTTATGAGATGATACAATATGGCAAAAGCTATACCGAGAACTGGTTCACGTGGTTCACGTAGGAATGTACGTATTGGTTCACGTGGTTCACGTAGGAATGTACGTATTGGTTCACGTAAGAGTGCACGTAGAATACCAAAGGGAATTATTCATGTTCAAGCAAGTTTCAATAATACCATTGTCACGGTTACAGATGTACGGGGTCGGGTGGTTTCCTGGTCCTCGGCGGGTACTTGTGGATTCAAGGGTACAAAAAGAGGGACAGTCCTTGCCGCTCAAATTGTAACAGCAAATCTTATTCGTACAGTAGTAGATCAAGGTATGAAACGAGCACAAGTCATGATAAAAGGTCCCGGTCGCGGAAGAGACGGAGCATTACAAGCTATTCGTAGAAGTGGTATACCATTAACTTTGATACGGGATGTAACTCCTATGCCACATAATGGCTGTAGACCTCCGAAAAAAAGACGTAGGTAAAAATGAACAGTGAAGAAATTTCAAGAGAAACAAGAGAAATAAATAATTCAATCAAATAAAATAATATTACTATGGTTCGAGAGAAAGTAACAGTATCTACTCGGACACTACAGTGGAAGTGTGTTGAATCACGAACAGACAGTAAACGGCTTTATTATGGGCGCTTTATTGTGTCTCCACTTATGAAAGGCCAAGCCGACACAATAGGCATTATGATGCGAAGAGTTTTGCTTGGAGAAATAGAAGGAACATGTATCACACGTGTAAAATCTGAGAACGTCCCCCATGAATATTCTACTATAGCGGGTATTCAAGAATCGGTCCATGAAATTTTAATGAATTTGAAAGAAATTGTACTGAGAAGTAATCTATATGGAACTTGTGACGCGTCCATTTGTGTCAGGGGTCCTGGATATGTAACTGCTCAAGATATCATCTTACCTCCTTATGTAGAAATCGTCGACAATACACAACATATAGCTAGCTTGACAGAACCAATTAATTTGTGTATTGGATTAGAAATCGAGAGAAATCGCGGATATCTTAGAAAAATGCCACATAACTTTCAAGATGGAAGTTATCCTATAGATGCTGTATTCATGCCTGTTCTAAATGTGAATCATAGTATTCATTCCTATGGGAATGGGAATGAAAAACAAGAGATACTCTTTCTCGAAATATGGACAAATGGGAGTTTAACTCCGAAAGAAGCACTTCATGAAGCCTCCCGGAATTTGATTGATTTATTTATTCCCTTTTTACATAAGGAAGAAGAAAACTTACCTTTAGAAGACAATCAAAACACGGTTCCTTTATCCCCCTTTACTTTTCACGATAAATTGGATAAACTCAGAAAAAACAAAAAAAAAATAGCATTGAAGTCGATTTTTATTGATCAATCCGAATTG